AAAAATAAAGTGGCTGAGTTATAGGCGGTAGATTGTAAATCTATAGACGAGTGAAACTCCTTTATTAAGGCTTTATAGTGGAAAAAAAGACGTTAAATTGCAAATTTAAAGATGTGTGTACTAGCACTGAAGCTTAAGATTTAAAAGAATAGAACTTTTTATGGAAGCTTTGAAGGCTTCTAGTTTAAATAACTTAAAATCTTATAATATAAAGAATATTGCTGAAAAAGGTAATCCAATTAGATTTATTAGGATTACAAAGGAGAAGATTTCAAAATTGTAGTTGGATGTTTTGAAAAGTAAGTATCATCTAAATGTCGGAGAGGGTTTAATAACAAACATATTAAATATTCGGACGTAAAAGTAGAGGGTAAAGAGGGCGGATATAAGGAGAACAAAAAGAGGGATAATTTGGTGACCGGTTACCATTATTTGAACAACTATTCATTTAGGAATAAAGCCAGAAAAAGGGGGTAGACCCCCTAGAGAGAGGAGGGAGAGGGAAAATACTAATATGGGTAAGGGGAGAGGAGCCCGAAAGTTGAATAAGTTTGAGAGGTGGTAGACTTGAGTTAAATGGAAAAGGGAAATAACGGAAAAAGAGATTAGTGAGTAGAAAGAAAAGTAAATAAACCATGAGAGTTCACTGAGGATAAGAGAAAAAATTATCCATGATATATGATTAATAGAAGAAAAAGCTATAAGTTTACGGAGATAAGTTTGATTAATACCTCCAAGAGCACCAGTAATTGCAGATATAATAGCGGCGAGTGAGGCTAAGAAAACGACAAGGGGGTCAAGGAGTAAATAAGAAATCAAAAATATTGGAGCAATTTTTTGAATTGTAAGAAGAAGGGAGGCTTGGATTCAATTCAAGCCTTCAGTAACCTGAGGAAACCAGAAATGAAAAGGGGCTCTTCCTAGTTTTAAAAGGAGAGAAGAGAGAAGAAGAATCAAAGCGAAAGACGGAACTATAAGAAGCAAGCAGCTTGAAAAAATAATAATTGAGGAACCGAGAGCTTGAATAAGAAAATATTTTAGTGAAGCTTCAGAAAGAGCATAGTTTCCTTTCATAGCAATTAGAGGAATAAAGGATATAAGGTTTAATTCTAGACCAACTCAAGCACTAAACCATGAAGGGGAGGAAATTGCTATTAACACTCCTAAAAGTAAAAGGATAAGAAAGGGGAGTGAATGAGGTGGAAAAATCATTAAAAAGAGAGAGGTTTAACTCACATTGACGGGGTATGAGCCCATTAGCTTTATTAGCTTATCTTTTACGCTTATCTGTTGGTGTAAAGGGCACAGAAAGTTTTGATCTTTTAGGGGTTAGTGTAATTCTAATACAGATAAATAGTACAGGTAGAAATCTACATGATTAGCTCTATCAAAGCTACCCTTTATTCAGGCACTGAACTGTTAAAATAAACAAATGAGAATAAAAAACAAAGGGCTATAAAATAAAAAATTGGAAAAGTTTAAGAAGAAAAAAGAGGAGGAATAGTAAGATAAGTTAACTATAGGTAGAGGGAAGTAAATTGAATAGAAGGAGAATAAACATTTGCTATGGTTGGGTTGAAAGTATAAATATAGAAATATACTGGGCGTGTATACGTATATATATATATATATGCATATAGTCATTCACTAATATAACTTATATATTGTATACAATGGGATTTAATTTATAAATTATGGTCTAGAACCTATAAATATGGAACTCCCCTATATAAGGAGTAACTGGAACTGGTCCCTCTCCCCGGGCTCCCTAGAGAGAGCAGGAGGGGAGAGGAGATCCAGTTACTCCTTTCCTTATAGAAATGTAGTAGAACATTTGTCGGAGAGATACAGCGTCTTGATTATTCCACCTTTATTTAAAAGGCGCTAACATTATAGCGGTAAGGGATTATATACATTTCATTTATATAATGTTTCTCTAATTATAATGAAACCTTCCCATACAATGAGGTTTATATAGGCTTTACATAGTCTATAAGCCAGTGTAAATGTACCCTAATATAGACAGAGAGTAGTTGTTAAAATGTATTCTCAAAAAATCTTAAATCTTTGCAGACAGGAAGGAAAAAAAGAAGAAATTTATAAGAGTGTAAAGGAAGATTGTAAAGCTTGATTCTGGCTTAATTTTTCACATAATGTAGATATTATACATGTAGGTAGTAACGAGAAAGGACTTAACAATAGATATGGAAAGGAATAAATCATAAAGAAATGTAAGAGCTCAGTATATAGTACTAAGTTAATCAGGAGAACCTGGACTTGATCTATAGTAAAACACCTGATAAAATTTTGTGCCAGCAGTCGCGGTTAGACTTAAAGGTGGAGTGAAAAGAAATAGGAAGTTAGTTAGATGTTTAAACTAGAGGGGAGTCTTACTTAATAAAAGGTGAAATTAGTTTATTAAGTATAAGAGCAAAAAGAAGTTAATGTTGAGGCTAAAAAGTCCTAGAAATAAAACAGGATTAGATACCCTGCTATACTAGGATTTAAAATGGAACACTAAAATAGTAATAGTTATATTCTTGAAACTTAAAGGATTTGGCGGTGCTTTAGACCAGTTAGAGGAACCTGTTACCAGAAAACGATAAACCACGCAGAATCTTACTCATTTTTATTTAGTTTGTATACCGTCATTATTAGATGATTTTAGGAGAATTAATCATTGTAATAGAGAAAATCTAGTATATTAGATCAAGGTGCAGCTTATAAGTGAGCGGGAATGGGTTACAATATAACTTATATATTATGGATATGAAAAGGAAGAAAAGGTCATTGAAGGAGGATTTAATTGTAAATAAAGGATTAATAAGAAATTTTGATATAGGCTCTAAAGCATGTACATATCGCCCGTCGCTTTCATTATTAAGATGAGATAAGTCGTAACATAGTAGGTATACTGGAAAGTGTATCTAGAATTAATAATCAAGTCATAGCTTAGTAGTATAGCATTTCAGTTACGTTGAAAAAGTTTACCGTGCAAATCGGTTTGTCTTGAATAATTGTAGTCTTACTCGATAAAAAAAAACGAATATTCATTAATGAAAAATAATTTAAAGGAAAAAAAGAGAGTAAATTTTGTTGAAATTAGAAAGAAGGGTGATAGGAAAATAGTATCGTAAGAGAAAGGGAAAAAAACAAAAGTTTAAAAAAGCAGGATTTAAGGTCTGTACCTTGGGTATCAGGGAAAATCAATATTATCTAAAAAAATTAGAAATCCCGAAACAGAGACAGCTAGTTTTGAAAAATAGTTCTCGTAGCAAAGAGATTAAAAATTCAATACTAAAGATGAAATGTCAGTACGAGCTCTAAATATCTGGTTTTTTGAGAAAGAATCTAATTCTGTTTCTGTAGAGAAAGAGTCAGTAGAAGCAAGGGACAGGAGGGTAGAGCTTTTTGTCCTATAAATTATATAATATGAAATTATAAGTTTTTTAGAAATTTAACTGGGCTTAAGAGTAGCTATGTAGATAAAGTGTTTTAACTAAAAATAAATAGAAAAAAATTTATGTGATTCTAAATTATTATCAAAATTTTAATAGTAATGAAAAATATAAAGAAACAATGATTTTATAAGTATAAGTATATTATAGGTGAAAATAAATAAAATAAGGGACAAAATATAAAAGAATAATGATGCATTAAAGGAACTCGGCAAAGGAATTTTTTGCCTGTTTATCAAAAACATGTCTGTTTGGAGTTGTAAAGAGTCTAGCCTGCCCACTGACATTAGTTAAAGGGCCGCGGTATTCTGACCGTGCAAAGGTAGCATAATCATTAGTCTCTTAATTGGAGGCTTGTATGAATGGTTGGACAAAAAAGTGTCTGTCTCTATAGTAAAATTAAAATTTGATTTTTGAGTGAAAAAGCTCAAATAAGTCAAGAAGACGATAAGACCCTATAAAGCTTTATACTAAAATTGAATTGAAATTAATTTATAGATTAAGTAATATCAGTTAAATGAAGTATTATGTTGGGGCGACAAAGGTATAAATTGTATAACTGCTTACAAAAGAAACATTTATATATGAGTAAAAGTAAAAGATCCCTTTTAAGGATTAGAAGATTAAGTTACTTTAGGGATAACAGCGTTATTTCTTTTGAGAGTTCATATCGAAAAAGAAGTTTGCGACCTCGATGTTGAATTAAAATATCAATATAGTGCAGCAGCTATATATGAGGGTCTGTTCGACCTTTAAATTTTTACATGATTTGAGTTCAGACCGGTGTAAACCAGGTTGGTTTCTATCTCTTGAGCGGGGAAAAAGATAACYTAGTACGAAAGGATTGGTTACTAGAAATTTCTAAGTGAAGATTAATAGTACTATTTTGGCAGATAAAATGTGCTAGACTTAGGATCTAGTTAAATAGATTAATTCTATAAATAGTAAAACGATACAAAGATCGCTAATCGTTTTGTGTTTAAAGTAGTAGAAGTTGTGAGATATATTGTATTAATTATTTGTGTTTTAGTTGGGGTGGCGTTTGTAACGTTAATGGAGCGAAAAATTTTAGGTTATATCCAGATTCGGAAAGGTCCTAATAAGGTAGGATATATGGGAATCCTTCAGCCTTTTTCAGATGCTGTAAAACTTTTTACTAAAGAGCAAACAGTACCAACAATATCTAATTTTTTACCATATTATTTATCCCCTGTGTTTAGATTATTTATTGCACTGTTGGTGTGAGTAGTGTTACCTTACGAAATCGGTATAATTAGCTTTAACATAAGTGTATTATTTTTTTTATGTTGTCTGAGATTAGGTGTGTATTCTACGATAAGGGCTGGTTGATCATCTAATTGTAAGTATTCATTATTGGGAAGATTACGGGCGGTCGCTCAAACTATTTCATATGAGGTAAGGTTAGCTTTAATTTTGTTGTCCTTTATTGTATTAGTAGGGGGAGTAAGATTAGAAATGTTTAAAGACTACCAGGAAGATGTCTGATTCAGGGTAGTGTGTTTTCCGTTAGCATTAATTTGGTTTACTTCTTGTTTAGCTGAGACTAATCGTACTCCTTTCGATTTCGCCGAAGGGGAATCTGAATTAGTATCAGGATTTAATACTGAATATAGAAGGGGAGGGTTTGCTTTAATTTTTATAGCGGAATATGCTAGAATTTTGTTTATAAGAGGTTTATTTAGAACAATTTTCTTGGGGAGAGGGGTATGCAGAGTTACTTTTTACATCAAGAGGGTTTTAGTTGCTTTCATTTTTGTGTGAGTACGTGGAACTTTACCACGGCTCCGGTACGATAAGTTAATGTATCTTGCTTGAAAAAGGTTTTTACCAGTATCGATCAATTATTTAATTTTTTTTCTAGGGTTTAAAAGGATTACTTATTATCTAATATAATTTAATTAAAATAATATATTAAAGTTTTACGGTTATTAAGAGGTTGATTTTCTTATCTAGTGTTTTCAAAACACTTATCTTTTATAGACTAAATAACCATTTCAGTATGTTATCTCATCATATAAGGGATAAAGGATTGATAATATAAAATGAAAAATATAGGACGGTTAAAAGCTGACCTGTAAAGACATAAGGGTCTTCGACGGGGCGGGCTCCAATTCAGGTTAGGAGAACAACAATTGCTACTAGGGCCCAAAACAGAATTTGGTTGAGAGGGTAAAAGGTTAGACTTCGAAAATTAGAAGTATGGGTAAATGGGAGGATCATTAAAATTGCAACTGATGCTACAAGGGCAATAACACCTCCTAGTTTGTTAGGAATAGAGCGAAGGATAGCATAAGCAAAGAGGAAATATCATTCGGGTTGAATATGAGCAGGGGTTACTAGAGGGTTAGCAGGAACAAAATTATCTGGATCACCCAGGAGATAGGGATTTAATAGGGTGAGAATAATAAGTGCACTTAATATAACAACAAATCCTACAATGTCTTTAAAGGTAAAGTAAGGGTGGAAAGGAATTTTATCAGATTGTCTTGAGATGCCAAGAGGGTTGTTAGCACCAGCTTGGTGAAGAAAAAGAATATGAACTAGAGAAGCGGCGAGAACAATAAAAGGGAGAATGAAATGAAAAGTAAAGAACCGTGTAAGGGTGGCGTTTCCAACGGAGAATCCACCTCAAATTCATTGGACGAGATCAGTACCAATAAAAGGAATAGCCGAGAAGAGATTTGTAATAACTGTAGCACCTCAGAAAGACATTTGGCCTCATGGTAAAACGTACCCTAAAAAAGCGGCAGCTATAACTATAAACAGAATTACTACACCAATTATTCAGGCGTGGAAAGTTATATAGGAACCATAAAAAATTCCTCGTCCAATATGAATATATAAGCAAATGAAAAAAAAGGAAGCCCCGTTAGCGTGAATAGTTCGAAGGAGTCAACCATAATTTACGTCTCGACAGATATGAGCAACTCTAGAAAATGCTAGATCTATATGAGCAGTATAGTGTATAGATAAAAAAAGACCTGATAAAATCTGGACTGTAAGACAAAGGCCTAATAAAGAACCAAAGTTTCAAAAGGTAGAAATGTTCCTAGGAAGGGGTATATCAACGAGGGCTCCATTAGCAATTTTGAATAGAGGGTGGGTTTTTCGAATAGGTGTTGTCATTAAGAAGATAGACGCAGGGGGCCTTTAAAGAGACTAGTAATCTTTACAACAACGATTAGGGTTAAAAGGAGGTAAACAATAATAAAGAGAGTAAAGCCTATAGAGGGGTTGTTATAAAGTCATAAAATTATATGAGGGGTAGAAGAAGGTAAGAGGGTTAAAGATGAGGGAGCAGCCAAAAAGAGTGTTGGAAGGGATAAGGGATCTAAAAAAAGTAGAAGAAGTGATAAAGAGATTAAGACGAGCATGAAGGATAAAAATCTGGTGAAAGAGAAAAAAAAGGGTTCGTTTGAAGCTAAGGAAGCTACATAAATAAATAAAACTAGTATTCCTCCGAGGAAAATTAAGAACAAGATGTATGAAAATCAAAATGAGTATGCAGATAATCCTGATATCATGCATACAACCACCGTTTGAATAAGTAACATAAGACCTATGGATAGCGGGTGGGCTAAGCGTGTAAAGGTGAAGGATATTAGAAGGGTAAGAAGAAGAATAATGAATGTAATATCAGGGAGTAGTTTAAAAAAAACGCTAGCTTTGGGAGCTAATGATAAGGAGGACTCCTTCTCTCTGAAGTTTTAAGAGCATATTAAGTTCAATTTTGGTTTACAAGACCAAGGTTTTATTTAAACTATTAAAACTAATGTTAATATATACAATGTTGTTGATTATTGGGTCATCATTTATAGTAGGGTGTGGATTATGAAGGTTTATTTCTTACCAAAAACATTTGTTAAACTCACTACTTAGACTTGAATTTATAATATTAGGGATTTTTTGACTTATAAGAGTGATAACAGATAGAGTAGGAAGAGAAATTTACTTTAGGTTATTTTTTTTAACAATGGCAGCTTGTGAGGGAGCTTTAGGGTTGTCTTTATTAATTTATATTGTTCGAACTCATGGAAATGATTGTTTCTCGAGATTTAATATATTAGAATGTTAAAATTTATTTTTCCACTAATTTTATTGATGTTAATAAAAAAGAAATGAGGAGAAATTCAATTGATTCTTTTGTTTTTAAGGTTTTTAGTAAACTTATATTGTATACACGATTTTAGGATATCTCATTTGGGCTTCAATTTGGGAATAGATTATTTGAGGTTTATTCTAGTAAGATTAAGATTTTGAATTGTTTGTATAGCGGTAATAGGGAGGCAAAAGATTAACAGGAGAAATAATTATGGTAGAAAGTTTTTAACTACAAATTTGTTATTACTATTAGCGTTGATTATAACATTTAGATCTTTGGATTATTTACTATTCTATGTAAGATTTGAGGCGTCTTTAATTCCTACTTTAATTTTAATTCTAGGGTGAGGTTACCAACCTGAGCGGATTCAAGCAGGAATATATATGTTATTTTACACTTTGTTTCTTTCACTTCCATTATTGGGATCTCTGTTTTCACTTTATTATAGAGGAGGAAGACTTACGATTGGACTAAGAGAATATCAGTGTGATGGGTTTTATATTGAAATAATTTGATATTTTAGTACAGTTTTGGCCTTTATAGTAAAGCTACCATTATATTTATTTCACTTATGGCTCCCAAAGGCTCATGTTGAAGCTCCTGTAGCCGGATCAATAATTTTAGCAGGTGTGTTATTAAAATTAGGAGGGTATGGGTTAATTCGGGTTTTAAGCATTTTTCGGTTAACGAGATTTAGAGTAGGTTGATTATGAATTAGGGTAAGATTAGTAGGGGGATTTATGATTAGTTTAATATGTCTTCGTCAGGTGGATATTAAGTCTTTAATTGCTTATTCTTCAGTAGCTCATATAGGATTGGTCTTGTGTGGATTAATTGTTTTTAACTGATGGGGCTTATCAGGAGCAGTAATCGTTATAGTAGGGCATGGACTTTGTTCTTCTGGTTTATTTTATTTAGCAAATGTGGTATATGAACGAGTTGGGAGGCGAAGGTTGATGGTGTGTAAAGGGTTATTAAATTTTATACCTAGAATGGGCTTGTGGTGATTTTTATTGAGAATCGGAAATATAGCAGCACCTCCAACTTTAAATCTTYYTGGAGAAATTAATTTAATTATTTCTGTTGTAAGATGAAGAGAGTTAAGGATAATTGGAGTAGCCTTATTATCCTTTTTTAGCGCAGCTTACACTTTATATATATATTCATTAAGGCAGCATGGGGTATTTTATTCTTCTATATATTCATGTTGTTCAGGAAAAGTCTTAGAATATCTAGTTTTAGCACTTCATTGAGTTCCTTTAAATATCTTAATTTTAAATAGGGCTTTATTAAGAATTTAGGCTTAGAATTAATAGTGGGAACTACTACTAAGCTATGAATTGAAAGGTATCAATACACATTTCTTGTATATTATTTTTAATCAGGGGGTCATATATTAATGTTTGGGGTTTGTATAGGTTAGGAGAAGGAAGAAGGACGGTAATTGAGTGAGAATTGTGGAGATTAAGAAGATCTACTATTGTTTATGTTTTAGTGTTAGACTGAATTTCACTTTTATTTTTATCTTTTGTTTTATTAATTTCTTCTATAGTATTATATTACAGAGGAGGTTATATAAGAGGAGACCCTAATTTTAATCGATTTATATATTTGGTAGTTGCTTTTGTGGTGTCTATAGGGGCAATGATTTTAAGGCCTAATTTAATCAGGATTCTTTTAGGATGAGATGGATTAGGGTTAGTATCCTACGCGCTAGTAATTTATTATCAAAATGAAAAGTCTGCTAACGCTGGGATGTTAACTGTTTTATCTAATCGAGTAGGTGACGTAGCAATTCTATTAGGAATTGGACTTATAATTCAATTAGGAGGCTGAAATTTTTTATTGTACAGATACTATTTAAGTGACGAGAGGAGATTAATAATTAAATGTTTATTAGTCCTAGCAGCAATAACAAAGAGAGCACAGATTCCTTTTTCAGCATGATTACCGGCTGCTATGGCGGCTCCGACACCAGTGTCAGCTTTAGTTCATTCTTCGACGCTGGTTACTGCGGGGGTATATTTAATAATTCGTTTTAGGCCTGCTTTGGAAGGTTCAATAGCCCAAAAGGGGCTTTTAATTATTTCTTGTTTAACTATGTTTATAGCAGGGATAGGAGCTAATTTTGAGTATGATCTGAAAAAAATTATTGCACTATCAACTTTAAGTCAACTAGGCGTTATACTGAGAGTTTTGTCATTGGGCTTTACTAATCTGGCCTTTTTTCATCTTTTAACTCATGCATTATTTAAGGCGTTACTCTTTATGTGTGCGGGGGTTATAATTCATAGGGTCAGAGAGTATCAAGACATTCGGCGTATAGGATGCTTGGTAAAATTTATACCGTTAAGGGTAAGTTATATAAGGGTTGCAAATATAGCATTATGTGGAGCACCTTTCATAGCTGGATTTTACTCTAAGGATTTAATTTTAGAAATGGCTTTTATAAGAAGACTAAATATAATTTCTTTTTTTCTTTTTGTATTTTCTACCGGGTTAACTGTAAGGTATACTTTCCGTTTAATTTATTATAGATTAGCGGGGGATTACAATCTTATAGGAGTGTGTAGTGTTAGGGATAGAGAAAGTAAAATAACGAGGCCTATAAGAATCTTAGGAGGAGGAGCAATTTTTAGAGGATCTGTAATATCTTGAATTGTATTTCCTGAACCGTGTATAATTTGTATGAGACAGGGGATGAAAATATTAACTTTAGCAGTTAGGCTATTGGGTGCTGTAACAGGATATTTATTAAACATAATAGCTGTAAGGTGAACTTTGAAAAGGGTAGAATTTTATAAGTGAGTTACGTTTTTAGGGTCTATATGATTTATACCTTTATTGAGGACAAAAAATTTAGGATTGTATAGATTGAATTTTGGAAGAAAAGTAATTTCAGCGGGGGATAAAGGTTGAAGGGAGCTTTTTGGATCTCAGGGGCTTAAAAAGACGGTTTTTTATTTATTTAACATTTTAAACAGAGTTCAATTTAGAGGAATTAAAGTGTTTATAAAAATATTCATTTTAAGTGTAATCATTATTATAATACTACCTTAATCTATATAATTTAAATAGAATATTGCACTGAAGATGCAGGGGAGGTGATTATCATCTATAGATAAATTTAAATAGTTTAATAAGAAAATACAGGATTGTGGTTCCTGAGATGTAAATATTACTTTAAATAGGTTTTTAGAAGAATCTTTCTTCAGCTTTACAATGAAAATGTAATATGTTTTACACCATAAAAACAGAGACACAAACGGAGTTTAACCGCTTGAATTGAAGTTAGAAGCTTCTCTTCTGACCTAGTATCTCCTTGATAGGAAAAAACTTCAATAGTATCATTAACAGTGATATGCCTCTCTTTGGCTTCTACCAAAATTAGAGGTAATAATAAACCAAAGCCTAGGCCGAAACTAGGTGCAAATGTTCGCTTTCTAATTTAAAACCAGTTTAAAAAACACCTTATGAATGCAACTCATATATCATAAATTGACTATGGTCTTAGTCAGATCATTGAAGTGCTCCTTGATATCATTCATAGTAAAGACCCAAAAGAAGAATTAGGAGAAAAGTTAATCTAGTGAATAACCATGAAGTTAGGGCTCTGAGCGTTATAATAGATGCAATAGGAAGAAGTAAGGTAATTTCCACATCAAAGATCAAGAAAATTACAGCAATTAAAAAGAATCGAAGAGAAAACGGGAGCCGAGCTGATCCTTTAGGATCAAATCCGCATTCATAGGGGGAATTCTTTTCTCGGTCTATAATAGTTTTTTTAGATAGTAAAGAAGCTAAAATTATAACAATTGAGGAAATAATTAGTGTTAAGGAGGAAATAAACATTAGATAAAAAATTACTCTCTCTAACGTTCGTTAGACCTTTTGGTTGGAAGCCAAATATACGATATACTAAGAGAACTAGACCTCCTCATCAGTACAATAAAGACATAGAGGAAAAGTCATACAACATCAACAAAGTGTCAGTATCAGGCAGCGGCTTCAAATCCTAGGTGATGAAAAGACGAAAAGTGACAGTTAAATAAACGGTAAAGGCAGACGGCTAAAAATCTAGTACCAACAATAACGTGGAGACCATGAAACCCAGTAGCAACAAAAAAGGTTGCTCCAAATACAGAGTCAGCAATAGTAAAAGATGCTTCAATGTATTCTATAGCTTGAAGGGCAGTAAAATAGAGTCCGAGGAATACTGTTAGAGCAAGCCTTTGAATCGCTTGAGAGTGATTGGATTCTATAATAGCATGGTGAGCTCATGTAACGGTAGCTCCCGATGACAAAAGAATGGTCGTGTTAAGGAGAGGAATCTGGAATGGGTTAAAAGGACTAACCCCTAAAGGAGGTCAGTTTATACCAATTTCTACAGTAGGAGCTAAACTTCTATGGAAAAACGCTCAGAAAAAAGAAAAAAAAAACAAGACTTCAGATACAATAAAGAGGATTATTCCTCATCGGAGACCTTTTATAACAATTGTAGTATGAAGACCTTGGTAGGTTCCTTCACGGGTAACATCTCGTCATCATTGAATTATAGTTAAGATGGTCCTAACAATTCCAAGAAGAAGAAGGGAGATATTAAATTGGTGAAATCATTTTACTAAGCCTGTAGTTAACATTATTGCTCTAATAGATCCAGTTAGGGGTCAAGGTCTTATATCAACTAAATGGTAAGGATGGTGACCGTGTGAGTTAGATGTCATTAGTTAATTTCTCTGGTATAAAGAGTACTTAAAACAGCAAAAACATAAGATTGAATAATAGCAACAGCGGACTCTAAAATGAGAAGTAAAATCTGGGATATTACAAGAATAAATAGAATAGAAGTAGACAAAGTTGGGCCGGTACTTCCTAATAAAGTGAGTAGCAGGTGTCCTGCAATCATATTGGCCGCAAGTCGAATAGCCAAAGTACCTGGTCGGATAACGTTTCTAATAGTTTCAATAATTACTATAAAAGGTATAAGAGCAGGAGGGGTTCCTTGAGGGACTAAATGAGCAAACATATGTTGGGCATGATTAATTCATCCATAGATTATCAGAGTAACCCATAAGGGAAGAGATAAGGCTAAAGTTATAACTATATGTCTCGATCTGGTAAAAACATAAGGTAGAAGACCTAAAAAATTATTAAAAAGAATGAGTCTAAAAATCGAAATGAATAGTAAGGTCCTACCTAGATGATATTGGAGGAGTAGAGCTTTAAATTCTTTATGAAGTAAATAAATAATTTTTCTTCATACTAAGGATCACCGGGAAGGAGAAGCTCAGTAAATGAAAGGGATGAAAACTAACCCTAAAATAGTAGAAATCCAGTTAAATGAGAGAGAAAAAACACTTGAAGAAGGTTCAAAAATCGAGAATAAATTAGTTATCATTTTCAGTCTTTATCAGTTTTTAAAGTTTTTAAGCTGGAAGCTTCAACTTTAGAATAAGGAGTAATAAAGTAGTTTATAATTATAAAGAGAAATAGAGAAATTAAGAAAAACCTGAACAAATAAAGTCAGAGGAGAGGGGCTATTTGAGGCATTAAGAAGTATCTTAAGGATGATAATTTAAGCATGACAAACTTAGGTTATATTTTAACTAACTTCTTCACCAGAAGTAGGCGCGATTACTATTATAGGTTTAAAAGACCTACACTTACTTTCAGTCATCGGGTGAATCTTCTATTGAAGAGGAGACTCAAGAGAGAAAAGAATTAATAGAAATTCTTTCAATTACAATGGGCATAAATCTATGGTTTGCTCCACAGATTTCTGAACATTGACCATAAAAAAGACCGGGCCGATTAATTATAAAGTTGGTTTGATTAAGTCGACCGGGGATAGCATCTGCTTTAATTCCAAGGGCAGGGACAGTTCATGAATGAATAACGTCGGCAGCGGAAATTAGAATCCGAATTTGAGTGTTTATAGGAAGTACGGTCCGGTTATCTACATCTAGAAGTCGAAAACCCGAATTTTCTAGGTCGTTAGAGGGAATTATATATGAGTCAAATTCTAATTGAAGAAAGTCTGAGTATTCATACCTTCAGTATCATTGATGACCAATGGTTTTTAAGGTTATAGCTGGGCTGTTAACTTCATCAAGTAAATAAAGGAGTCGTAAAGAAGGTAGGGCAATAAAAATTAAAATTAATGCTGGAATAACTGTTCAAACAACTTCAATAGTCTGGTTTTCTAATATAAAACGATTAATTATTTTGTTGGTAAAAAGAGTAGACATTATATATCTAACAAAAGTAATAATTAAAATCAGAACTACTATAATGTGATCATGAAAGAAGGTTAATTGTTCTATAAGAGGGGAAGCTCTATCCTGGAGACCTAAATAGGATCATGTTGCCATTATAAATTCTAAAAGGAATAAAGATTCCCTATTAGGAGCTTAAGTCCTATACATCTATCTGCCATTTTAGAAGTTAGAAATGAGAGGAATTTCTATAAATCTGTGATCAGCTGGGGGGTAAGGGTGCTCTCATTCAATTGAGGAAGGTAAAAAGGAAGTTAATATAACAGGGCGGTTAGAAGTAGAAGCTTCTCAGATAATAACTATAAATCCTATAGCAGCAACAAAAGAGATTATTGACCCTATAGAGGATACAATATTTCAGGTAGTATAGGCATCAGGATAATCGGAATAACGACGGGGTATCCCATTTAAGCCTAAGAAGTGTTGAGGAAAGAATGTTAGATTTACACCAACAAATATAGTTAAAAAGTGTATTTTTATTCATTTAGGATTAAGTGAGACGCCGGTAAACAAAGAAAATCAGTGGGCAATACCTCCAAAAATACCGAAAACGGCTCCTATTGAAAGTACGTAGTGGAAATGAGCAACAACATAGTAGGTATCATGGAGAATAATATCAATGGAAGAGTTAGCAAGGACAACACCTGTAAGACCTCCTACAGTAAATAAAAAGATAAAGCCAATTGCTCAGAGAAGGGAGGGCCTATAAGAAATTTGGGTACCATGAAGGGTACCAAGTCATCTGAAAATTTTAATGCCTGTAGGAACAGCAATAATTATAGTGGCAGATGTAAAGTAGGCACGAGTATCAACATCTATGCCAACAGTGAATATATGATGAGCTCAGACTACAAATCCTAAAACACCAATAGCAAGCATAGCATAAATTATACCTAAAGTACCAAAGGATTCCTTTTTTCCAGATTCTTGACTAACAATGTGAGAGATTATACCAAAGGCAGGGAGAATAAGAATATAAACTTCAGGGTGGCCAAAGAATCAGAAAAGATGTTGATAGAGGACTGGATCCCCTCCTCCTGCAGGATCAAAGAAGGAGGTATTCAAGTTGCGATCAGTTAACAATATAGTAATAGCTCCGGCTAGAACAGGAAGGGATAAAAGAAGAAAAATAGCAGTGATAAAAACTGCTCATACAAATAAGGGTATTTGATCTATACTTATACCATAAGAGCGTATATTAATAACTGTGGTTATAAAGTTTACGGCACCTAAAATTGAGGAGACACCTGCTAGATGAAGCGAGAAAATTCCTAGGTCAACTGAGGCACCAGCGTGGGCAATTGCGGCAGCTAAAGGTGGATACACAGTTCAGCCGGTACCTACACCTCTTTCAACTATACCACTTATAAGAAGAAGAGTTAGGGAAGGAGGGAGAAGTCAAAATCTTATGTTGTTTATACGAGGAAAAGCTATATCAGGGGCTCCAAGTATAAGGGGAACTAGTCAGTTACCAAAGCCTCCAATTATAATGGGTATAACTATAAAGAAAATTATAACAAAGGCATGAGCAGTAACAACTACATTATAAATCTGGTCATTGCCAATTAGGGTGCCAGGTTGGCTAAGTTCTGCTCGAATGATAAGACTTAAGGAGGTTCCAACTATTCCAGCCCAAGCTCCAAAGATGAAGTATAAAGTACCAATATCCTTATGATTAGTAGAGAAGAATCATCGTTGCGT